AAAAGGACTTTAAGCCTTCGCGCAAGCAAGCGCGAGAGAAGCAAGCAAAGTAGAAGCTTTGCCAGAAGCAAGACGAGGAAGCGGAGCTGTCGTATAAGCCACCCGACCGACTGAAATACAACAGTCGCGACCTACTTTGATTCAAAACTAAGGGCGAAGGGTCCAAAGGACACGCAAACGGCTTTCTATCATAGTTGCAAGGGGTCCAAACCTTAAGTACTTAAGTAGCAAAGGCTGCTTTCGGTTGGTTTCATAAGGGGGCTGTTCACTACAAGCTATCGGCGCTGTCTTAGATTGAACGGCAATAAGATAAGTCGACGTTCAATCTTCTAAGGCCGCGGAGAACGGAATAGTATTCGTGTCCAAAGCCCTAGCTTCTAGAGTTCGTTGCGGCCGGAGAAGGGCTTATACTGCTCGGCTTTGTTTGATATGTTCATTCGGCACTAATACAAACTATAACTACATAAAAATGGAAGGGCCACTATAGAAGCTAGAAGTAGCCTATAGTAGAGTAGTCGGCCGCGTCACGACAACATAAAATTTCCCGTTTGAATGTAATCTTAAGTAGGGGGCTTAGGCCGCCCGCCTACCAATCAAAGAGGCTGAGAGTAAGCGTAAGCTCACCCGTAAGCTCTTCGAGCTTCCCTTCATTCGCTTCGCGGGAGCCGCACAGCGCATAGCTGGAAGTCAGAGGGCCCATACTACCTGCCTAACCCCTCGCGCCGAGGGACCGTAGATCGGAAGCGCCTTCTAAACCACCCCATTCATCCGGGAAGGGAAGGGGCCTATGTATTTGCGTGACCCCTGCAGATTTTACCCTATCTACACCCGGAGCCAATCCCCTATCGGTCCTGCCGCCACGCCGCAGAACGGGAGCTCGTGTGGAACCTTTTATTTCTGGCGTAACAGCGGTGGAACATAACAAAATATTACGGTCGCGTAACATAAGGGGCCGGAGGTACGGTAAACTCGGCCAAAATATGACACCCAGGCGCGCACAATCCTAATTTATCCGAGTCCGAGTTTACCCATTGCACTTCGGACAGCCGTTCTTAGCATCATAAGGAGGACCCCCTTTCGAGGAAAAAAAATGGTAAGGTACATAGGAGGCTGGTCTTTCTCAACGTGGTGTATAGCACGAAAAACCTTTCGATACAAGAAAGGGCCGTTCACATGAAAGAAGAGAAGAGAATCACTCCTTTCTTTCTTCTCTTCTTTCTCTTTCCCGAGGGGGAAAGATAAATAGGGTCTTATGGAGGGAGGGGGGGAAAGGATTGGGCCTACCTATCCCAATAGGACCTCATAAAGGAACGGGAGCTGTTGAGAGGTTCCATATTGCCGAGCCGAAGGGCAGCACTTCTATACGCGATCGTAGTATGTCACGTCGTCTCGTCCCCGCTGCATTGAAGAGTACCTATGCACTATTTCCGGTTCACTGATAAGGAAGATAGAGTTGGGGTGGGGGTCTACGGTGTGATACTCAAGTATGACCGGGGAGATACATGCTAACTATGGGTAGGAAGCAGGAACCATTCTTTAATAAATTTCGGGGAGTTACAGATCTCTTATACTACTATCGATCGACAGAGCGGAACGACTAGAAAAAGAAGTGAAGTTAGAAAGCCGTATGATAGGTGGTAACTATCTTGTACGGTTCGGGGGGTAATCGGCGTACTCCGATCAGTGGGGGGGATCTTTGGCTCTATCGAACATACAGGGAATTGGAGGTAGCATTCTACCGATGTTAAGTCATGGACTGGTTCCTTCAGCCCTTTTTCTATGTGTTGGTGTTCTATATGACCGACATAAGACTCGACTTGTTAGATATTACGGAGGTTCAGTGAGCACCATGCCGAATCTCTCTACCATTTCCTTCTCTTCCACTTTGGCCAATATGAGTTCACCTGGTACTAGCAGCTTTATCGGGGAATTTCCCATCTTAGTAGGAGCTTTCCAAAGAAATAGCTTAGTAGCCACATTAGCTGCGCTTGGGATGATTTTAGGCGCGGCGTATTCCCTTTGGCTATATAATCGTTTGGTTTCTGGAAATTTAAAACCCGATTTCCTCCATAAATTCTCCGATCCAAATGGCAGAGAAGTTTCCATATTTATACCTTTTCTTGTTGGAGGGGCGACCGTCCGTTGAACTACCAAAGAAAAAAGGGTAAACCAATGTGATCATGACATTGTTGGTGCTTGCGATGGGACGGATGCGACTTCTCTCAGTTGGTTTGGGTGGCATAGCCCGTTGCAGAAGTCCCCCCTTTTTTTTGATCCATTTCTTTAGTTTAGTCTTTAGGGAGCGACTTTACTAATAAAATAAGGCTCGCGCAGGGGCGCTCACGTTTTTTGGCTGAGCCGTATCTTGGGACCGAGATAAAGAAAGGACGGGGGGCAACCATGCATGGTACTTCTCGCCCGTGTCTCCGAGGGACAGTTGAACGAGCGATTCATGAATGCTGCCGGGTTGGACGAGCCAATAACTTGAACGCGTTCGGTCTGTTTTTTGAGCAAGAATCACAGCGTTACCTTACCTTCACCATGATACGGACTCCAAGTTCTTATGGCAGAGCACGAGGAGATTTATCATCAATATGATGATGGGAATGGAAACCAGAAGCACGACCGGGGTCTTCGTGGTCCAAGATAATACATCAATAACAGTAACATAAGCATGAGACTTTTTGGTAGTACCGGTGAACCAGATGGCCGCGGCGATGGAATCTGGGACGGAGGACTCGTAGTATCTCTCTAGATCTGGCAAAAGTGAAAGACCCATTCGAATGAGGGCTAACCTGACCGCTGAGCCCACCCCGGCCTCGCGGGGCGGGCCCCCGTGGTTGCGAGCTGGAGCTGCCATAGCTTATGGCTCGAGCAATGGGAGGGGGGGCCCCAGCGGAGAGAACAGTAAGGAGAACGAGCGCTCCGCCGGGCGGCAGGAGCAGCGGGCAAGTGCTTGGTAGGCCAACAGCCCGGGCGGGGCACTCGACGAAAGGGGAGCACACTGAGCAAGTACGAGAAATTTTCCCCGCTCCACTTTATTAAAAGCAAGGACCACTACGGGAGGTCAAAGCAAGGTAGCTTGCTTACTCCGTGCTTGCGCTAAGGACCTATGTAAGTCGGGACTCGTCCCCGGTCAATATTGGATCAAAGAATAGGGGGCCGTAGCACTGACCTCTTTTTTTATTGATTCAATACAATAGGGGAAAAGATCATACAGTTCCCTACCCTCTCAACGGATCCTCCGCGCGCTGGGCATACCTCTTCTGTGCGTCTTTCTCGTGGCGGTAACAGAACAACAGGGAAAGACCCGGCGACCTGCCCAGGGCCCGAGGGCGAGCTTTATTTAAGAGAGAGTGGGGAGTGAATCGAAAGGCTTCCGTTTCCCTTCTTGGTTTTGGGGCTCTCGGGCTCCTCTCGATCTTATTCGTAGTTGGGAAAGGGGAAGGAGTCTAAATCGATGGACATTAATGAACCATCATTGATGGACGTTGCACATGACACGATCAATTCGACTCAAGGTCCGGCGCTAATAGAAGTAGCTGACTCTCCTAGTAGCGAAGGAAAAGGGCAGTACTTTTTTCCAAGCTACCTTGAACAGACTCTTAAAGGTTAGGTTACTACCTGCCTCTACGGAAGAGGTGTACTTTGTACCGCCCGGAGGTCATATAGATCGAAACCCAGAGCGATAAGAACGAAAGTTCTACCTACCCACAGCTACAACTACTGGCGCTTCAAAAGGCTTAGATTCTAAGGGCGCTACTGAAAGCCTTTTTTTAGGTCGGGGCCTCGAAAGCCTTTGGTACTTCGGTAGGGCGAGCAGCCCTTAAACCAAAAAATGGGTTCAATTGCATTGCCTTAGCGCAGTAAGAAAGGTAGCTTCTCAAAGATTTGCCCAGCCCACGCAAGAGCGCTCATGTCATGTCATATGGGAACTCATGGCCGGAAACAATCCTGGTAGGAATAATAAGAATAAAAGTCCAGGTTGGTTGGTGAGCCTAGTGATAGGAGACTATCTAGCTTGGTTCGGAGAGCACTTGTTGGGTTAAAGATTTTTTTGTCGCTAAATGTTACGGCCTAAATGCTGAACTATTGACCCTACTTGTTCGGATGGGTGTTCACCCCAAAGTCTTCCCGGATTGCATGCATACATCCGTAAGTAACTTAGTGCAACATGGCAAATTTCATTGAGAGGAATCAGCAAAGAAAAGAAAAACGGGTCAACATCTTAATGTGTATTTGAGGGCTGAGGAGTGTCCACACGAGTTCGTTGAGGTGGGAGTTTACTTGCTTACTTGTTAGAGTTAGAGTAAGGGATGAAATAGCTCGACCGTAGAGAGAGGGATTCTTAACTTCCAAATGAAACTCCATTTATAAAAATAAAAATATAGGGAACCAGAATCAATGCACAAATTGAAGGCAGACTTGACAGAAAAAAGGCCATTAGGAGAAGGGCCAAAAAAAAAGTATCCTGCATTTCATTTCGTAGGAGTATTCATGATCAGAGATAGCACATCAGTACTCACAACCTCTCTAAGCTTATCAAGATTCCATTGACCCTCAATGAGATAATCAGCCACTAACTCATCCATATTGAAAAAATCAGTGGGAATAGTATTCAACTCCAAAAGAAGCCACCCAGAAAAAGTAAAAAATCTGAGACTTCTACCATTTCCAACCCTCCAAAAAAAACCCTGCTGCAAGACCTCAGAACCATAGAGAATACTTTTCCAGGTACTGGAAGAAGCAGAAGGAAACTCAGCATTAGGATCAAAGCTGCAAGTCCCGAAAAAGGACTTTTTCCTGAACATTGAAGCCCAAAGCCCTTGGTCCTGATTTGTGATCCTCCAACTAGCTTTAGCTAAAAGAGCTTGATTCATGTGACTCGCTTTTTTAATCCCAGGACCCCAAACTGCTTAGGTCTACAAACTTTGTCCCATCTAACCAAATGAGGTTTAGATTGAGTGCCCCCTTTCTATTGATTTTATTAATGTCCTCACAAGTTCCCACAGGAAGCTTAGCAGTCTGCATGGTGTAGATAGGTACTGCGGATGTCACAGCTTGAATCAAGGTCAATCCACCTGCCATAGATAAGAGCTGACTTTTCTAAGTGGCTTGAACTTTGTCCACAACTGCCCGCTTTGGTGACTCTGGATTGTACCAGAGGAACTCTAAGGAATGAGAAGTCAAGGGAGAGCCACATATATTGCGGATTTCAATAGCAAGACCATCATCCGTATTTGGAGAACAATAAAGGCTAGACTTATCAAAGTTTACCTGTTGACCAGAGGCTTTACAAAATTCATCAAGGCAATTTTGCATGATGGAAGCTTGTTGCTTAGAGGCCTCCCAATAAGATCATCTGCAAAGAAAAGGTGTGAGATCAAAGGTCCAGATCTCGCAGCCCTAACAGCCCTCCACTGCTTCCCCAAGACCTTATGAGAAATTAAATGACCATGCAAAAAAAAACTAGAATATCCTATGTCTAGGACTCTTCTTGATTCGTAGGAGAAAGAAAGTCCCGTGCAAGAACCAGAATTCCCCCTTTCACCCGCTTTGCCGGGCTATCCCACAAAGATCCATAATAGGAAAGATAGATCAAGAAAGAACGTAGCCTCGGCCACCGTCGAAGTTTAGTAGTCTTTTCCAGGAAGCTGAGAATTGTTAGGAAGTCTTTACATCTCCTGAGTTGTTCTAATGCAAGGGTGAGCGAATCCAGCTAAATTGGAGGCCAGCTTAGCTTCTTGCCAAAAATAGAGACCAGCAGAGCAACCTATCCGTATTAGTCAGGCAGTGAAAGCAATAACAGAATTTCCCGTAGTTGGATCATCCAGTTTCTCATTCTCATGCCATCGGTACACTAAAAAATAGGAATTCGTTTAATTGGTCTGAGATGTCCTTATCTTTCTATCCTGGTTAGAACATGGGGCATTAAAGCGCCTGGCAAGGCTTTCTAAAGTAAATCCACTGAATGAGCCCAGCTCTATCTGAGTAGTTTGGTTGGTCAGAGGCACGAACAAGTGAGTTTGGCGTTATGTTTTGGGTAGCTATAAATAGGAGCATTCTTTCTTTCGTAGTCGGTAGGGTGAGCGAACTGCCTCCCGTCTCACTTGCTGCATCTGCTGCTATTGGTATTGATATAAGGGGTACAACTGGCCTTCTTCTGACAGGTTGAATCTTAAAAGACTACGGCATGACAAAGCAAACAAAAAGATAGAAAGGATCCGCCAAAAATGATAGAGAAGAGAAGAAATAGGCTCAGACGCACCCCATCCATCCCGATAGCTTCAGCAAAGAGTAGAAGAGCTATCATACGTTGAGTCTCAATGTAGGCGGTTTGCCTTGCTGTTTCTTTGTCTCGAGGCAACGAAGTAGCTGAAACGAAGGGTAGTTTACTTGCCTGGCTCCAATAGTTCTACTAAGCTATCAATAGAAGGTTCTGAAAAAGAGGGTTGTGTAACGAGTGGAACGGGTCTTACTAGCGGCTTAGCCTTGTCTGCTGTGTGGCAAAGCAAATAATAGATCTTGGCCGATCTTTCATAACCGATATTCGACCTGCGCATAAGAGACACAAATGCGCCCTTATCCAGAGAGAATCCTTGAGGCGGAACTTCCGAGGCCAACAAAGAAGACAAATACCTCTCCTTAAAGCAAACAGGCTACTCCCTCGGTACCATACTTCTAGTGACCTCGGCACCTTTCTTCTATCGATTCTGTCATTACCAACCCTTGCCATTTAAAGTAGTATGATTTCAACTGCCAAAAGGAAAAAAAGAACGCGCTGCACGCGACCTGTGAGCGACTAAGGGTTTCTGTTCTGGTCTGGGGCCGCCGTCACGGTGGTTTCCGTCCGGTTTTCTGGTATTTCTGAGTTCAAAATCCTGTTCTCGTCGTGTGAGTTGGCTTGGAATGGCTTATTTCTCTCCAGGAGAAGAAGGGCGGCACCGAAGAAAGTAAAGGTGTTCGAGCCGTGTGAAAAGGGGCCGAAGGCGAAGCAGTGAAGTGGGGCTATCTAATGAGATGTCTACTACTACTGGTCTTGTTTCCATATCATCCATGGCTGAAGAAGAGGACTTGGCTTGGATTCGAGGGCGAATCCTTCTCAAAATGATGCGGAGCAGTTCCTAGAGAAATTGGATCGGCGCCCAATGCAATGTCAAAAAGACATTAAATCGAACTTCTTTTTAAAGGTTCTTGTCTTTCCTTTTTCATCTTGAAACGAGAATCAATAAGGGGAGATGCCATCTGTTGCGAGCAAGCGAAGAGCCGGACATCACTTCGTCCCCTTTCATAGTCTCTTTCTTCACGTCGAGCTACTTCGCCCTTTAGTACCATAGGTTCTGAAAGAAAGGTGTGTGACTCCCCATTTACTAAGAGGCTGCCGTTTGTTCTCATTGATTCGACTCGAAAGACAAAGGAACTATTCTCATTCCGGTGTCCCGAAGCAAAGGTAGGTGGTCAGTAAACCGTGCATAAAGTGAGGCTACGGATACGGAGCCCCTCAATTAAGCCGATTTGGGCACCGGAGAGAAGGACCTAAGTTGGAGCGTTCCATTGAGCTGGTTGAAGTATTCCTTTTATGACTACGACCCCGCCCGCCATGTGTGGAATACCTATTAACATCTGATCAAAGCATAGATGGCTTCTGGAGCATCAAAATAGGCATCGAAAGACGGTACTTTAAGGAGAGACATAAGCTTTACGACGCGAGTCGCTCAAGTTTGGATAGAAAGGTGGGGCGAGAGGTTACATTCGATTAAGAACGAAAAGAGAGAGATGGGAACTATCGAACAGAGTCTACTTTCCGAATAGGAACCTAGGTTTCAATCATAATTCGACATTACTTCGAAACCTCTCCCCAATGGTCGAGCAACTAAACTACCTTCATTCGGCGCAGTGTTGTGACTTTAAAAGCCGAAGGTTGGGAAAGTTAGGGATCCACACGGGTTGAACGAAGAGAGGAGAGAGAAAGACGATCGAGTCTACTTTCTCGTGGTTTAGAGAGGAAAAACTATGCGGCTCATCATCTGATTCAACTTACCTTCTTTTTTTGCTGTTCCATTACTACATGTAAATCACCACTTTTGGTATCTTTCGTCCGTTTGGAAAATCTCCCGCCAAACCGCACAATTGGAAGGGAAAGTGCCAGGGAATCACGCAAAGCATTCGGGCAGTTGGCACTAAAAAACAAAGAACTCTTCTCAAAATTCACAAGTTGACCCGGAAAAAAGATCCTTAACGCAGTTTACTTCCTCCCTGTTAGCCTTACAGAACAGAATAATATGGAATCATCGGCAAACAAAAGATGCGAAATGGCGGGGATCCTAATAAACCGACTCTTTTACCGGTTCCTATATCTTTGACTCGTCGGGGGCTCCCGCGGACCATTCCACCTTTCTATAGGTCGATGATCCGGTCCGAAGGTGGTGAAATGTTACTTATCTTTCTTCTCTTTGTATAGGATCATTCTCCTAGCAAAACTAATTGATAAGACAACATTTTCATCGATTGTGACTCCTGTTCAGGACATGCATCGTGTCTATTCAACGATATCGCGGATGAAGGAAAATGTGGTGCCCTTGTTAGCCCGGTACATCCCGACGCATACTATTATACCAAGGTATGTCGTGGGAACCAACCTGGAAGACCGTTCCAACTATGTCACAGGCTAACGAGAAGCTTAAGTCAGGAGCCTCTCAACTTGGGCCCAAGTTTCATGGACCTTATAAGTCCTGTTTCCCATGCCTGATGTTTGAGATGTCAGGCTTATGCGTTCCTCGTACAGTTTATTCACTCGTACGGTGAACAGTGGTCCTCTGGCATATTGTGGCCATCTCGGGTTCGCTTCGCGGGGGACAAGAACAAAAAAATGTTCTCGGGCTCTGATCTGGACTATTACGAAAAATATATTGGTCCATCACTGCCCCACCCGGAGCAACTCGAGATTCCGCCTGTAACTGGTCGTCTAGGTCAGACGATTGAGCAGGGCACCAAGAGGGGGGTATTCGCCATTGCCAATTACATCAATCAAAGACTTCTGAAGCCAATCATGGACTGGCTTCAGAAGGTCTTGCGACCTTTGCCGATGGACGGTACCTTTAACCAGCAGCGACCTCTTGATCGTCTAATTGGGTCGACATGTTGTCACTGCTTTGATCTTAAGTCAGCAACCGATAGGTGGCCGTTATCTTTAATGTTCGAAGTTATGTGTCACATGTTTGATCGCCGTTTCGCGCCGGGAGTTGTCAACTCTGCCCTAGGTGCAAACATATTTGATGTGCCCTTCGTTAAGAAGAAGAGGTCATCAGTATCCTTTGTGACCGGGCAGCCACTGGGGTACTACTCCTCTTGGCCTCTGTTCGCACTCACTCATCACTTTGTGGTGTGGTGGTGTGCGCAGCAGGTTCATCCTGGTCGACGCTTTGATAAGTACGCGCGATGACGTCATAATTTGTGACGATCTCGTCGCTGAGAAATACAAGGAGGTCCTGGATTTCCTTGAGGCCAAGATTTCTGTACATAAATCGTTGATCTCGCATTCTGGGACTGGGGAGTTTGCTAAGAGATTTTGTGTTCGGGGTCTGGCGGTCGATTTGTCGCCGGCCTCAGCACAAGCCCTAACTAACTTTTATCATCCTTATGGCCTTATGGCTATAAATGATAGGTATCCGGTACGCAGGGTTTGGTTTCAACCCTGTGCAGGATAGGTGGTATGGATTATAAGTCTATTAGTAAGATAGACCACCACTTGAGCCATAAATATAGCAGGCTCAAGGCCATGTATGATCGGCCGCATAAGTCCTCCCCTTGCGGAATGGTGGTTGGGACGGGGTCGCCCTCTCGATCCGGATTGACTACCTTCGGGAGTTTTCCAAACCTCGAGATCTCAAACTGGCACCTGAAGAGTGCTATTTGCACTTCAAGGTTCAAGAATTCGAGGAATACTCAACTCGTCGTCAGTGGGTATCGGGGTGGCTCAAGTATGTGAAATAGTGCTACG